CACTTGCTTTAGTCTCTGTTTGTGGTGACATAAGTCCCTCCCTACAAGTCATGAATTTAGAATTCTTGTAATAAAACAAAACAACAAGGTCTACTCGACATAAATTAGGAATAGATTTAATTAACCTTTTTCACAGGAATCTTTCACAAAATTATCAACTAATCAAAATTATTCTTTATTAGACCATGATATTTGATTCGCCAAATACATCATTATTGTATATTCTTTCATATGTATAGCGCAACCTAATACTTGTTTTTCAAGTTTTGAATCTTTGACTTTTTATAAATCGAAATATTTAATATTAAAATAATAAAATAACTCTTGACAGTAATATATGTTGTATATGTAAATCCTAGATATGACAATATGCGGAATTCATCCATGAAAATGAAAAACAAGGGGGGGGGTTGAGAAAGGAATGAATAGATGGGACGCATAACCGGATATGCTAAAATGAAAATACGAAAAAAAAGCTAATGAGATCAAATAATAAATAATAAATAGAGTTCCGTTTCGAATTCGCTAGATAAAACAAAGTCTTGCCTGTTATGATAAATAAATCAAAGACTTTACGCAACATTTTTATTTTTTATTCATATATATTTTTTTTAACTAGGTTTCGGTTAGTTGAGCTTGAAAATGACTATTCCTTCATTGAAATTGAATAAGTATAAGTAAAAAATTTAATTGCACATTCGCTTGGGCGGTACCAACGAAATTGAGTGCTTACTCCCATTTATTTTTGAATTAACCGATCAATTTGCTATCGAAGATTTTTTCTGTATTCGAAAAATTTCGCAACAAAATTTAACATATTTTTTTATTATGAGAATAAATCCTACTACTTCGGATCCAGAGGTTTCGATACGCGAAAAAAACAACCTGGGACGTATCGCCCAAATCATTGGCCCGGTACTGGATGTAGCCTTTCCCCCGGGCAAGATGCCTAATATTTACAATGCTCTGGTGGTTAAGGGTCGAGATACTCTTGGTCAAGAAATTAATGTGACTTGTGAAGTACAGCAATTATTAGGAAATAATCGAGTTAGAGCTGTAGCTATGAGTGCGACGGAGGGTTTAAAGAGAGGAATGGACGTGGTTGATATGGGAAATCCTCTAAGTGTTCCAGTCGGCGGCGCGACTCTAGGACGAATTTTCAACGTGCTTGGGGAACCTGTTGATAATTTAGGTCCGGTCGATACTCGCACAACATCTCCTATCCATAAATCCGCGCCTGCTTTTATACAATTAGATACAAAATTATCTATTTTTGAAACAGGAATTAAAGTAGTAGATCTTTTGGCTCCTTATCGTCGTGGGGGAAAAATTGGACTATTCGGTGGGGCTGGCGTGGGTAAAACAGTACTAATTATGGAATTGATCAACAACATTGCCAAAGCTCATGGTGGTGTATCCGTATTTGGTGGAGTAGGCGAACGGACTCGTGAAGGAAATGATCTTTACATGGAAATGAAAGAATCTGGGGTCATTAATGAACAAAATCTTGCGGAATCAAAAGTGGCCCTAGTCTACGGTCAGATGAATGAACCGCCGGGAGCTCGTATGAGAGTTGGTCTGACTGCCTTAACTATGGCAGAATATTTCCGAGATGTTAATGAGCAAGACGTACTTCTATTTATCGACAATATCTTCCGTTTCGTACAAGCAGGATCCGAGGTATCCGCTTTATTGGGTAGAATGCCTTCTGCTGTGGGTTATCAACCCACCCTTAGTACCGAAATGGGTTCTTTACAAGAAAGAATTACTTCTACGAAAAAAGGGTCCATAACCTCTATTCAAGCAGTTTATGTACCTGCAGACGATTTGACTGACCCCGCTCCTGCCACCACATTTGCACATTTAGATGCGACTACCGTACTATCAAGAGGATTAGCTGCCAAAGGTATCTATCCAGCGGTAGATCCTTTAGATTCAACGTCAACTATGCTACAACCTCGAATCGTTGGTGAGGAACATTATGAAACTGCGCAACAAGTCAAGCAAACTTTACAACGTTACAAGGAGCTTCAGGACATTATAGCTATCCTGGGGTTGGACGAATTATCCGAAGAGGATCGCTTAACCGTAGCAAGAGCACGAAAAATTGAGCGTTTCTTATCACAACCTTTTTTCGTAGCAGAAGTATTTACGGGTTCTCCGGGAAAATATGTTGGTCTAGCGGAAACAATTAGAGGGTTTAAATTGATCCTTTCCGGAGAATTTGATTCTCTTCCTGAACAGGCCTTTTACTTAGTGGGTAACATCGATGAAGCTACTGCGAAGGCTACGAACTTAGAAATGGAGAGTAAATTGAAGAAATGACCTTAAATCTTTGTGTACTGACTCCGAATCGAATTGTTTGGGATTCAGAAGTAAAAGAAATCATTTTATCTACTAATAGTGGACAAATTGGCGTATTACCAAATCACGCGCCGATTGCCACAGCTGTTGATATAGGTATTTTGAAAATACGCCTTAATAACCAATGGTTAACGATGGCTCTGATGGGCGGTTTTGCTAGAATAGGCAATAATGAAATCACTATTTTAGTAAACGATGCGGAGAAGAATAGTGACATTAATCCACAAGAAGCTCAGCAAACTCTTGAAATAGCAGAAGCTAACTTGAGAAAAGCCGAAGGCAAGAGACAAACAATTGAGGCAAATCTAGCTCTCAGACGAGCTCGGACACGAGTCGAGGCTCTCAATACGATTTGATTTTGTAACTAACTGACGTGCAAAAAAAAAAAAGAACGTATAAAAAAAAATAGGATCGAAAAGCAAGAAAAACAATAAAAGAAAAAAAGCAGGTTACAAAAACTTATTAGACACCATGATCATGGTGTCTAATAAGTTATACCTACTATTGGATTTGAACCAATGACTCCTGCCGTATGAAAGCAATACTCTAACCACTGAGTTAAGTAGGTTTTTTATCATCGTAAAGAGAAGGAATAGGGATACCTACCACATCGATAGGATTATAAATCCAATATTCTTTCTAAGCAATACCAATAACCAACGAGATCAAAGAGATATAATGTTTGATCATGTAATATTAATCTTGACAAGAAATTATCTACATGATAAGATAAAATGTGTATCACAAACACAAGGGCTATAGCTCAGTTAGGTAGAGCACCTCGTTTACACGTGCGCCAAAGTTTTTCAAAGGAGTCCATCACGCAATCAAACTAATTGATTGATCTTATTAATAAATCGATGTCTTACTCCATTTTTTTTAGGAAAAAAAGAGGAGAACAATAGCCTGACATTAGGTCCTATTAAAGTACCCCGTTAGGTAGGGAATGAATAGAACCCATCATTGATTTGAGATATTGATAGGGTGAATACCCAGTCTACTCAATGCTAGGCAGAATGAGTATAAGGAACTCAAAAATGCTCTTTTCGTCCTATGAACCTTAAGGTGTATCAAGTTTCATGTTTGATTTTTTAATCAGGATGTTAGAGACTATATTTAACTTAAGTTCATCTAGACCAAAAGCAAACCTACGTCAAGAGAACCCTTCTTTGAAACACTTTGGTAGTTCTTCTGTATTGTATTAGAATTAAAAAAATCAATCAGAGTACTTGGAACCATTTATTATCTTTTTTTTAAGAAAAAAATATGGTAGACTAACTGATCTTTCTATCAGTTAATGAAAGAGCCCAATGCAAAAAAAAATGCATGTTGGGTCTTTGAAAGAGTTCGAATCATTTTGATAATAATAAGTTCGAACTCTTTTACCGAGCAGGTCTACGGTTCGAGTCCGTATAGCCCTAACCCTAACTAAGAAATTTATTCTAATAAATGACATTCAATTAAAAAAAATTGGATAATTTTTTTACTTACATTAATTTTTTTACTTACATTTACATTTTTGTACATTATTGTATTCTTTATTTCTAACTGGTTACTTTCAATTGCTTGGTTCATAAAAAAAATTCCCATACCATAAACCACCAGTCCTCGGGATAGTTCAGAATAAAACGTAAAACCTATTTTATTTCAATGGATCCAATTACTATATATCTATCGGTATATCTATATAGATACTTATAATTTAGAATAAACTTTTTTTTATTCATTAATTTTCATAGTCGTAAGTGGATTTTTTTATATAAATTTTCCTCGTTCACTGGCTACAATCAAAAAGTTCATAATACTTTATATTTTTGTATTCCCGCTCAATCTTGGTTACTTTTTTTCTGACACGGCCCTGTTTAAAGATAAAAACATAAATTTAATTAAATTCAACCCAAATTAAATCTAGCTAATACTAAGTAATATGGGTATGGTAAAGTCTTACTGAATTTTTTGATACGTCATAATTTTAAAAACAAAAATATTTTTCTAAAAAATTTGTTTTATTTATAAATAAAACATAAACAAAATTTCATAAACAGAAATAAAAAAAAATTACTAGTTATTAATCATTAATCATATTAATATTATATTATTAATAATAGTTAGTAATAGAAACATGGAAATATTAAGTAATAAGTGTACTGAAAATAAGATTACAATCAATAAATCTTATTTTGAGATGTCTACCACAGCAACCAAATGAAAATAAATGATTCGATTAACCTGAATTTTTGTTTTGACTCAAGAGTTCTATATCCCTTGCCCAATCCACTCCGATTGGAATTGATTAAGCGGGTATTTTTTCCACATTCATAGGAGTTCGTCTATGTTTCTGCTTTACGAATATGATATTTTCTGGGCATTTTTAATAATATCAAGTGCTATTCCTGTTTTAGCATTTCTAATTTCCGGAGTTTTATCTCCAATTCGGAAGGGGCCGGAGAAACTTTCTAGTTATGAATCAGGTATAGAACCGATCGGGGATGCTTGGTTACAATTTAGAATCCGTTATTATATGTTTGCTCTGGTTTTTGTTGTTTTTGATGTTGAAACAGTTTTTCTGTATCCGTGGGCAATGAGTTTCGATGTACTGGGGGTATCTGCTTTTATAGAAGCTTTAATTTTCGTGC